TGATAGTCCTTCCATTACTAACGGAGTGTCTACGTTTATGGGCCGGGTTTGGAATTCGATTGGATAGAAGGACGGAAATCAAATTGCGTTTTTAGTTGCGGAAAGGACAGAAGATACTTTGTATACATATTCATCAAAGTCTTTGAGTACTCCGGTATTCAATCAATTCAATCAATATTAATTCGATTGAATGAGTAATTGGCTTTTACTTATACTTAATATATATACCTTTTTTCTTTTTTCGTTAACCTCTAGACAAGAACAGAACATAATAAGGCGTCCTCCTATTGTTTCATAGAGACAATGACAATAAAGAGACGTTAAGAATTCGATCAAAATAAAATGGGAAAGAAATAGGGTATGGGCTAGGTAATGATCTACCTTTCTTCTATTTTTTTATACTTACTTAATGAAGGGCAACAAAAGAAAGAATCTATTTTTCTTATTTCTACATATTAATTTAATAGAATTTCTTTGATACTTCCAAGGGAAGGGGGTCTCCGCATATTTTGCTTGTGCTTAATCTTTTCTCATTATACTAGAACTCTTATAAGACCCCTTCCTTATAAATTAGAGTTGGATTTATTGGATTGTTTCATCAACGATCTTAGGTCAGAATTTTTGACTCTGCGCCAGTGATTTCGCTATTATTTATTAGTGAACAATAATTCAAGAATTCCGTCATAGAGATAGGGGACATAATTCACATGGATATAGTAAATCTCGCTTGGGCTGCTTTAATGGTAGTCTTTACATTTTCCCTTTCACTCGTAGTATGGGGAAGAAGTGGACTCTAGAAGTATTACTAATTATAATTGAGTTTAGGAATTAAACTTTATCCATTTTTTTTGTATAAATCGTTCAGTTCTGAAAAGCTTTTTTTAGTTGAAATTTCACTATTTCAACACTATTTCAATTTAAAATTCAATTTTTAAATTGAAATAGAAATAAAAAAATATCTGCATTTCAAAATTTTCTTGGGTTTTAGTGTAGTAATATAGTTTTTGAATAATATAATATATATGACGAATACTCTTTCAATTTCAATCAAACAAATATTTCAATTATTTTCGTGTTTGTATTTCGAAAGTAAAAAGAATAAAAAGTAAAAGAAATACAAATGGTAGTAAATTTATTCCAACTGAATTCTTGATCAATTTTCTATTTCGATGAACCCACTCTTACTAAAATTAGATATGGACCGTGAGGAAGGGTTGAACTTTTTATTATTCAAAGAGAAAAGAGAAAAGAGTTCTCTTATTACATTACGTAGATACACATTTTCTATCGGAAACAACACAGACATAGTAGTTCTTTAACGAGATACTACTACACAGACTAAAATAATGTCTTGGGCGAGTCACATATTGCGCACTTCCCGTTTGTTTTAATATTTTGCAAATTTTATTTATGTTGTATTTGTTTTATTGAACTCACTGTTCAAACGTTAAAAGAGGTTTACTAATCCCCCCTCTTTTTTTTTTTTCGAAATCCGAAGGAGTTTCCATAGATCATCTGTCAACTGATCGATCAATGACTTCTTCGTCAGAATGCTAGTAAAAAGATTACTTTTTTCTTTTATTATACCCATCAAAGAGGCCCTGGATTCTTTTGATCAGGATTCGTATTGAAAATAATCAGCAATACAGGAATTAGAATCGTACGAGTCGCTTTTCGATTATTTCAAATTGATTGAAATCAACACAAATTAAATACAAGACAGATGGATAAAGCAAAGAAATAGGATTGGGGGGGCGCTCTATACATTATATAGAATATGTAATTGATATCCATATATATATACCTATATATAGAAATATGAGGATACTGTTGTAGATTGATCTCTATTAAATTAACCCGGATTACAATACACCTTAATATACACTACAAATATACACTACAATAACAATAGTAGATAGTATGGTAGAAAGATTCAGATATTTCTTTCTACCATACTATCGTATTTCATAGAATACGGCGAATTCTAGTCTGCCCGGTTCATTTAAGACGCGAAATTTGAATCCCTTTCTTCTCTTCAATTATTGATAAGAACTAAAAAGTCAAGTTTAATTCAAATTAATCGCCTTGGCTGACTGTTTTTACGTATATTATAAGTAAAAAAGCGGTAGGAACTAGAATAAACAGTGCAGTAGCAATAAATGCGAGAATATTTACTTCCATAATCTCATTGTTTCGTTTTTGTTTAATTTGCAATAACTCGGGAGTTAATCCCATAGAGATAATAAATCTTTCGCTTGTAAATTCAACGGGATGAATTACATCTCGATGATATCGAATCGGATCAATATCATGAATAACAATATCTGCACTATCAAATCAATTCATGGTCAAGAATTGAATAGTATAACATAGGAAGATCCTTTATCCATACCGAACTCCAAAATTGATTCCTGATCCAACCAATAATTCCTTTATTTTTTATTTATCATTCTTTTTTATTCTTTCTTTTATATAACCTACTGCCCTCTTTGTCCAACCATCTGATGAAGTATCATTGAACCGCCCTTACACTTACCATTGATTCTAAACAACCCTCAATAAACAATAGAACCTAAATAAAAAAAATAAAGAAGAGGGATTGCCGTTGGGAATGAAATTCTAGTTACTTTATACAAAAAAAATATTTCACAAAAAATCGAGAGCGGAGTTGATATATTTTTTTATTGGATCCGTCGGGACTGACGGGGCTCGAACCCGCAGCTTCCGCCTTGACAGGGCGGTGCTCTGACCAATTGAACTACAATCCCAAGTAAATACCATAATAAAATAAAGTATTATGTATACATATTTTTATGATTTTATTCTAACCCTTTCAATTTTGAATTTAGATTCAAATTGGCGTGTTGTATCAGAGCCGTGAGTGATATATATGATACCCATATGGGTATGCGCTTTAGTGAGACCAACCTGGATTACTAGTAACCCTTTCATTATTGCCAAATAAATGGGAGAATTATTCTTTCAATGAAAAGGGTTTTTTTCTTTATCCCTTTCTTTAGATTGTATTTTATACTTATAAATTATACTTATAAATCCGTATAAGAATAAAGACCATTATCATATCAAGATCCTAATTTGTTGGAAAAATAGAGTAAATAAAGAGTGATATAGCAGAGAAGCAAATTTATCTTCCGTATTGTGGGGGGAGATCGGGCATTTCTGAAGAGCACAAAACGGGTTATATGATACCATTTCGTGGTAGATCGGCGAATTTTTGGGCCGAGCTGGATTTGAACCAGCGTAGACATATTGCCAACGAATTTACAGTCCGTCCCCATTAACCGCTCGGGCATCGACCCAGGAAAAAAAATTCCAGGCTTATTGATAATCCATGATCAACTTCCTTTCGTAGTAACCTACCCCCAGGGGAAGTCGAATCCCCGCTGCCTCCTTGAAAGAGAGATGTCCTGGACCACTAGACGATGGGGGCATACCATACTTGAACGGCCGCCCTGATACTATGCAGATAGTATGCATAATTTTTTAAAATTGTCAATATAATGGAATGGTATGACTCGATACGGAGGATCTTTCTATCTTTCACGATTCTATAAGCATTTTTTTCCGCCAATAATTTAGTTCAAAATTTAGTTCAGAGGCTGCGCCAAATTTCTTTATCAATCATTCAATGAAATATGTTGGATCTCTGTTAAATTAGTAGGTACGTGTATCAATTAAATGATTTCGTTATGATGTCAATTAGATTAGGATCGGAAAAAATTCATTGTATTCCTATTTATCAAATCCAATATCAATAAACCGTTTTATTTTACCTATATTCACCAGTATATCCTTCCCTAGAATTTAATTTACCGCGCAAGTAAAATTTTTCATTTCTGAACGAACCGCTATACGTATAAGATATAGACTTATTATAATCTATGTACATAGATTATAATAAGTCTATATACTAAACTCATAGTGGCTAGTGACTGGTGACTTTATTCAGTAATTGAATCAAACAAGCCCCTTTAACTCAGTGGTAGAGTAACGCCATGGTAAGGCGTAAGTCATCGGTTCAAATCCGATAAGGGGCTTTGGTTTTTTCATAAATCAAAAAACTCCGGCGGTAATATTCCTATTTTAAGTACGAATAAAGTTATTGTGGATATTTGTAATAAAAATAAAAAAGTAAAAAATTGTATAATGTAATATACGTATAATTTCATAATCATTATATAAATTATAACATATTCATAAATTAGAGTATAGTTATAAATTTGCTAATCTTATTATAATGAATTATAAATTATAATAAGATTAGCAAATTATAATAAATACGGATTAAGCAGTCTCCTTGAATAAAATACTCCGATTACTTTCCTATTTTCCATTTTTCCAATTAAATTGATTAGAAATCTTTTTCCAATTAAATTGATTAGAAATCAACAAAAGAAAAAGTAAGTGGACCTAACCCATTGCATCAGAATTCTATTCACTATTCTGATATTAAAATTCGATAGAGATAAAATTGGATCTTTTTTTTATTATTATTTTCATATTTCTTTGGACTACGCGGGAATCTGTCGATATTTCCAATTAAACCTTCTTGTTCCGAGATGTTCTATAGGAAAAAATTTACAATGAAAAAGCGACTCTTCCCTTCCTTTACGCAGAAACATTTATTACAAGTCACAACATACAAGCCATCTAAAATATCTTTCTTTGATTCCAATTTCAGAACCGAAGATCTCCCTTTTTTTTATATCTATTTATCTATCGAGTATCTAGCAAATCGCTATTTTATGTACTAAAAAATTCCCTCCATATTGATACATATGATACGATATTTTTGTTCCGCTAATGTGATGGAGAATGCAGATGCGAGAAGGAAACTTTTATTTTGAGTCGCCTATTGTTTAAATTTAATTCAATATATTAAAAAATGAATAATAATAATATCCTATTAATAATAGGAAAGTTATTAAAAGTAAATGAAAGAGTCAAATAGAAAGGAAAATAATAAAATAAAAGCTACG